ATTTAGGTATGCGTAAAAATAGATTCTAATCCGCGCCGCTTTTCAACCAAACAAGTAAATTTTTAGTAATATTGAAAAATAAATAATATAAATTAAAAGTGGAAGTTAATTGAATAATAGAAGAAGAAGCTCCATTTACTCAATGAATGACTCCCCTCTAAAACTTTTTGTTTGTCTACTACTTCTTATTTCTTATGTTTTTATTTATTTAAAATAATGAATGTATGAATCTAAACAAAAGATTTCCGATATATCCGGAAAAGAAGAAATATTAATCTTTGGTGAACAAGAGAAAAAGCATTATTATTTCGATACAAGACGACACAAGAAAAAGGAGTTCCACCTTTTCTTGTGTCGAATAGAAGATTAGGAAGACTTATAATCCTTCCTAGAGGTACCTGTTCCTTTCATTTCATTTATCCAGTCCTTGTCTTGTATCTTCTTCCTTTGTTTTTGTATACCTATTGGCTAGTGCCTAGTACTAAAAATGGAATACAAGTAATGACTTCCATAGATCTCGCAAAAATACTATAAACAAAAAACAAAGCAAAGTAGATTTAAGGAAGTTTATAGAAATACATATTTTATTTTTTTGATCAACAAGAATTCGGCGCTTTTTATCAACTTGATGGTAAGGAATTTCTGGATCTAGAAATTCATTTCATATAATTGAACCTTTTCAAACTGTTTCTTTTTAAGAACCAAAAAAATTTGTGCCAAAATAACAGATGCCAAGAAGAACAAAAGGCCTTGGACGCGTAATGGATCTTGAAGCACTATTTCTGCATCTCCCTGACCAAACCCCCCTACATTAGGATTGCTTGTTAATGGTTGATCAAGCTTGATAGATTCACCCTCTGAAACAAGAAGTTCTGGCCCTGGAGGTATAATATCAACCGCTTGGTGACCATCCGATGCATCAACTATGGTTATTTCATATCCCCCCTTTTCTTTACGTACTATTTTGCTTACTATACCCGCGGATGTAGCATTATAGACTGTATTGTTACTCTTGCTCCCATCAGGATAAATCTGACCCCTTCCCCTGTTCCCACCTACATATATAGGATATTTTAAGAAGTTAACGTCTTTCTTTGTAGCAGGGTCGGGGGAAAGAATGGGAAAGACGATTTCACTATATTTTTGACCTGGAACAGGACCTATCACAAGAATATTTCTTTTATTAGGACGATAACTCAGAAAAGACAAATTTCCTATCTTTTCTTTCACCTCGGGAGAAATACGATCGGTGGGGGCTAATTCGAATCCCTCGGGTAAAATAAGAACAGCCCCCACGTTCAAAGCCCCTTTTTTACCATTAGCAAGGACTTGTTTCACTTGCATATCATAAGGAATTCGAACAACTGCTTCAAATACAGTATCAGGAAGTACAGCTTGCGGAACTTCAATATCCACAGGCTTATTAGCTAAATGGCAATTGGCGCATACAATTCGCCCGGTTGCTTCTCGTGGATTTTCATAACTTTTCTGCGCAAAAATGGGATACGCATTTGAAATAGATGCTCGAGTTATTACATATATCATGATCGATACAGAAATAAATTGAGTCATCTGTTCCTTTACCCAAGAAAAAGTATTTCTATTTTGCATGATCCAATCATTGATCCCGGAATTTCTACAATAAATTAGATAGGTAGCTAGTATAGTTCCCTATCCACGAGTCTGCCATTGTACTGAAAAAATTCGACGAAAACAGGACGAAGGCTTTGAAAAGTATAAAGAATGAGAAAAATAAAAAATGCCCTTTTTTTACGCGAAAAAACTTTTTGATTGATATCAGGAAATCAAATAAGTTTATCATTCATTCATTGAATGATAAATGACTACAAGCGAAGGAGATACGCGATTTAAAAAACGGAAGATCCAATATTTCACAATTGTATCTAGAATAACTGGAAAAGTGGAAACAAGACCAGATATAATTTGCTCATTATGAGCCAATCCAAAATCATTGTAGATCGAACCAATCATTAGTTCCCAACCATGGGTTGAGTGAAATCCAATCCATAAATCAGTAACTAAAAGAATAGAAAAAGCTTTTATTGTGTCACTTAAGTTATAGAAGAATTCCTGAATCCAAGAATTCAGAATAACAAGTTCTTCATTACCCAGAATAAAATAACCACTTAGAATAGTAAAACAGATTATATTTGTCGACAAATGCAAAATGATATGGAGATGATATTCATTATGTGTTTTGACCAATTGTATCGTTTCTTTGTGTATTCCTATACGAAGCTTTTTTATATGTGTCTCTGGGTATTCTTTTATCATTTCATCCAACAAGAATAGTTCTTCTAATTCTAGGAATTTTTCTAAAACATTTTTCTCTTGAATATCATTCAAAAAATTTTCGGATTGCCTAGTATTCCACCAATGAATAATCCAAGGTTCCAGACTTTTTTGAAATGAGAGAGAGATCCACCAGGGCAAAAATATTATAGATGCAAGATACGCGAGGGAAGCCAATGTTTTCTTTTTTTTCATTTTTTTTTCTGTGAATTGTTAATGAACTGCTTCATTTGTCAACTTTATCTGATCTTATATTTCTCTAAAGCACGAGTTCTATAACAAGGTATCGAACCTATAGATCTATTCCCAGTTTTTTGTAAAAATGTAGTCCTTAGATCTAGAAAAAAGAATATAGAAATAGAATTAAGGATCCCGTTTCGGATGAAATATATATATTTATAATAGAATAAGTAAATTCTAAGTAAATGGGATTTCCGAATATCTCAATTGGATAAATCCGAACGAATTTGTTCCTTTTGATAAAAATTCAAAAAACTTCAATTGGTACGCGCAGGAAATAGGCCAATTCGGCAGCTTTTTGTTCAATTTCTCGTGGAGTCAAATTCTCATCAGTACGAGTCAAGGGGATGGTTCCTTGGCCTCTGATTTCCATATAAAGAATACGACGAGGAAAAAGACCCTCTTTAACCTCCATTCTGATTGATTGGATATCTTTCATAAAGAAGCGAAGGAAAATGCGACGATTTATTCCGGGGAATCCCCAACGAAAAATACACATTATTCCTTCTTTTCTATCGAATCGATCATAACCACTACCTACATTCCACGATATTGTGCACCACAAATAGGAACTAATGAATAAACCCGCGATCCCATAGAACGACATCACGATCCCTTGTGGAAAAAAAATAATTTGTTGAGAAGGAAATCCAGGTATCAGATTCCTACCAAGATAACTAGAAATTCCAACCACTAAGAATCCTAGTGAACCTAAAAAAAGAATAAAGGCCCAGAAAAAATTACTTGCTTTTCGAGACCCTGTTATAAGTTCTATCCATATATGTTCTGATCGCCAGTTCATACTATACTAGATCCGATTGCATTCGATTGGAATTCAGAAAAAAAATTTACTTTACTTTTCTTGATGCCAAAGTAACTTTCATCAACTAAAACTATTCTGATATGAACCCTTAGGAGTAATTGGTTAGATACATTGACTTTCTATTATAAAAATATTTGCCGATCGTTTTTATAACCCGTATATACATGGATTTATACGGATATCATGTATCCGCATGCATAACAGTTCTTTCATTTGTATTCGGAAAAAAGGCACATATCATACCGCATTACACTAAACAAATATCTGTACCAAAAAAAATATCTGGTTGGCCCCATCAGGTCTAGACAATCTTATTTTTTTGTACATGAAGAAATAAAGAAGCCATTGCAATCGCCGGAAATACTAGGCCCACTAAAGGGACAAAAAAAGAAGGTAAGTAAAGATCTGTCATAAAACGGGTACCTCAATTTAATATTTGTATCTATTATAAATATAAAGATATCATAAGTACATCTATTATATTATAATTATTATAAATAATATTAAGATAAATAATATTAAGTACTTAATAAGTACAAGGAATGAGAACTAAATTAAGTACTTAATAAGTACAAGGAATGAGAACTAAATGAAAATTTAGTGTACCTATTCATCTTTCTACACGAATATGTATGACAACCCACTTTAAGTTTAAGAAATTTTATGAATTCTCCCGTCCTTAATACTCTTTCTATCTTACTAATAAAATAAAGAGTTTTTTTTTTATTAAAGATAAAGAGTTTATTATAAGTTCGCGACTCTAACTAAACTAATTCAACCCAACAAAAAGGGATTAGATTTCTAATAAAAAATGGAAGTTCTTGGTAGGCAAGGCATAGAAATCACTTCTATTTTTTCTAGATTTTAATATTTTCGTTCTATTTCTATATTATATATATCTATTTTTCAAAGGAAAAAAACCGTGTAGCTGAAATAACTCACTCAGAACGCCTTTTAAAAGATTACGCGGTATGATTGGGTCGAATAAGCCCTTATGGAATAAATACTCAGCTGCTTGTGAACCGTCGGGTACTGTTTTATTCAATGTTTGTTCAATTACTCTTTTACCTGCGAAAGCAATGTACGCGTTAGGTTCAGCAATAATGACATCTCCCAACATACCAAAACTGGCCGTTACTCCACCAGTTGTAGGGGATGTAAGGATTGATACATAGAATAACTTTTTATTTGATTGATAATTATATGAAGCAGAAGATATTTTAGCCATTTGCATCAAGCTCAAACTTCCTTCTTGCATACGTGCTCCTCCGGAAGCACACACAATAATAACAGGTAGAGATCGATTAGTAGCATACTCGATCAAACGAGTGATTTTCTCGCCTACTACAGATCCCATACTACCCCCCAAAAACTGAAAATCCATAACCCCAATTGCTATGGGAATACCATTTAATTGACCTATGCCTGTTTGAACAGCTTCAGTTAAACCTGTTCTTTGTTGATAAGAATCAATACGATCTTTATAAGGTTCCTCCTCTGAATGAAATTCAATGGGGTCCATGGAGACCATATCTTCGTCCATAGGATCCCAAGTGCCCGGGTCAATCAAAAGTTCGATTCTATCTGAACTGCTCATTTTCAAATGATATCCACACTGCTCACA